TTGATAGTAGTTTTACTTGGGGTGATAGGAGTTTGATAGTAGTTTTACTTGGGGTGATAGGAGTTTGATAGTAGTTTGAATAGGGGTGATAGTAGTTTTACTTGTGGTGATAGGAGTTTGAATAGGGGTGATAGTAGTTTTACTTGGGGTGATAGGAGTTTTACTTGTATGAGGAGATTTTGATAGTGGGAAAAAAGAAAGGTTCCTTAAAAGTTAGAGAGCATCGTTTAAGTGGTAAAACGTTAATCTGTCACGTTAATAATATGGGTTCAAGCCCCATTGCTCTCGTAAGTTGTTTAATCCCCTTTGCAAACAACTCTGTTACAACTAATAATCTATGGCGAGGTATAATCACATTAAAACTATATTTTTAACTGAACTATTTAGAGGTTTTTGGATAACTATGCAATATTTTTTTAGAGAAAAAGTAACGTTAAATTACCCTTTTGAAAAAGGATCTTTGAGTCCAAGATTTCGTGGTGAACATGCTTTAAGAAGATATATGAGTGGTGACGAGAGATGTATAGCCTGTAAACTCTGTGAAGCTGTATGTCCAGCTCAAGCTATAACAATAGAATCTGATATACGTTCTGACAACAGTCGAAAAACTACCAGATATGACATAGATATGACTAAATGTATATTTTGTGGCTTATGTCAAGAAGCTTGTCCCGTAGATGCCATAGTCGAAGGTCCGAACTTTGAATATGCTACAGAAACAAGAGAAGAACTTTTGTATAACAAAGAAAAGTTGTTAAGAAATGGCGACCGTTGGGAAAAAGAAATTTTAGAGAATTTGCATACGGAATGTCTGTATAGGTAAATTAAATCATAAAGTTTACATAGTAAGGTGAGTTCAATACTTTTAAACTACTCTTTACAAAAATAAGCCTTACTAGTAAAAATTATTTAGCGATTTAGTTTAGCTAGGTTAGAACTATAGAATCATAATCTATATGTCGTGAGTTCAACTCTCACAGTCGCTAGTAACTACAGCAAAAAATTATGTTATATCTTTATTCATACTTTACAGTATTGTTTTATCTAATTATTTGTTCTTCTTTATCAGTGCTTTTTTTTATTATATCTATGATAATAAGTGATCAAAAAGAGGACACTGAAAAACTATCAGCTTATGAGTGTGGTTTTGATCCTTTTGACGATGCTCGTAACACATTTGATGTTAGATTTTATTTGGTAGCAATCTTATTTATCATTTTTGACTTAGAAGTTAGTTTTCTCTTCCCTTGGTGTATCTCTTTAGGTGAGCTACCTTTGTTTGCGTTCTGGACAATGTTTGTGTTCTTATTAATTCTTACAATTGGTTTTATCTATGAGTGGAAAAAAGGCGCTTTAGAATGGGAATAAACAATAAAAGAATAAAATTTAAATTTTCTTTATCTCCAAAAGATTTTATAAGTACCCATATAATCTGGGGCCATAAAAAATCAAAGTTTAACAATATTTTGTCACCTTTTATTATCGGACTAAAACAAAAATTTGCTCTTTTTAACCCAGAACATTTAGTAGAACAATCTAAGCGATCCATATTATTTTGTTCTAATGTTATTCTCAAACAGGGATGTATTTTATTTATAGATAGTTTTCTTGATAGTAAATTAAAAGACTTTATTGTCTTTTTTGGTAGCAAAAGCTTGCAACCTATTTTTTCTGGGAAATGGTTACACGGATTCTTAACTAAACATTTTTACAAAACTTTTGATTGTTTTATAATAGGTAATTTAAACAACAATACATTTTTGCTAAAAGAAACTGTTAACAATCTAGTTCCTGTGATTGCTTTTCAAGATAGTAATAATTATCTTAACAAAAATGTATACCCTTTAATAGGTAATGACGATTCTAAAAAATCGGCCCATTTTTTTTACAACTTTCTTTCAAATGCAATATTAAAGTCACTACTATACAGACATATTATAGCCTTTATAACATCTAAATCCACTAAACCCACTAAATTCAAAAAAAACGTGAACAAACGAACTCTACCAAAACCCTATAGATAAATTAAACAAACTCCTCCTATGATAATAGAAAACTATATTTTCTTACTTTTTTCTGTATTGAGTTTAACTTTTTCACTGTCGGTTATTTCAACAAGTAATCCAATATATTCTATTTTAAGCTTAGTTTTGACTTTTTTAAATACAGCAGGTCTCTTAATTTTGTTGGGTGCAGAGTTTTTGGCTCTATTATTTATAATTGTGTATATAGGCGCTGTCGCAGTTCTGTTTTTATTTATCATTATGATGTTAAATATAAAATTTCATAGTTTGACTATCTCAATCCTTCGCTATATTCCCATTTTTATATTTTTTAGTTGCATTTTCCTTTTTGGATTCGCTGCTGTTTTTAGTAAAAATTTAAGTTTTGTAGATGTCTACAATATAAATGATCTAGATTATTTAATTAAATTTCCTTTAAACCCCGTACAAAAATGGTTGAATTATTTAACCTTCGTTAATAATATAAATATTATAGGTTCTGTAATCTACACTGATTTCTTCTACCCTTTTATCCTCTCGGGTATTATTCTTTTAATCTCAATGTTAGGTGCTATTTCTTTAACTTTACATCGACGTAACGATATAAAAAAACAACACATTCATAAACAAATAGAAAGAAATTTTAAAAATGCTGTTCTTTGGAGAAGTTAAATTATAATGACTTTCAATGCAATAATAATATTAATAAACATAATTTTAAAGTCTTTAGCGCTTATTTTGCCTTTGCTAATAGCTGTAGCTTATTTAACTCTACTAGAAAGAAAAGTTATGGGGGCTATGCATCAAAGAAGAGGCCCTAATGTTGTTGGAATTTTTGGTATGCTACAACCCTTTGCAGATGGTTTAAAGCTATTTGTTAAGGAAACTGTGTTACCGAGTAGTGCTAACACACTTATTTTCATTTTTGCCCCGATCCTAACTTTTTTAATTAGCTTAGCGACTTGGGCTGTTATACCCTTTGGGTCAAACTTGGTTTTTGTTGATATCAATGTAGGGGCTTTGTATATACTCGGTATATCATCTTTAGGTGTTTATGGAATTATTACTTCTGGATGGTCAAGTAATTCTAAATGGTCATTTCTAGGTGCTTTAAGATCAGCTGCGCAGATGATCTCTTATGAAGTTTCTATAGGCATAATTATACTTTGTGTTTTAATATGTTCTGGGTCCTTTAACTTATCAGATATCGTTCATTCCCAAAGAAACGTGTGGTACATAATCCCTCTTTTTCCACTCTTCGTTATGTTTTTTATATCCGGATTAGCCGAAACTAACAGAGCGCCTTTTGATTTGCCTGAAGCAGAAGCAGAACTTGTCTCAGGATATAGCACTGAATACTCTGCTATTGGTTTTGTCCTTTTTTTCTTAGGAGAATACACTAATATGATCTTAATGTCCGGTGCAATTAGCATTTATTTTTTAGGTGGTTGGCAACCACTATCAACCCATTTTATACTTTTCTTAATACCTGAATCAATTTGGTTCGCTCTAAAAATTACGATTATTCTTTTCCTATTTATTTGGGTGCGAGCTGCCTTCCCTAGATACAGATACGATCAACTTATGAGACTAGGATGGAAAATATTTTTGCCTTTTTCTTTAGGGTGGCTTTTGTTTATATCAGGTTTGTTAGTAGGCCTAGATTTGCTCGTTTAGACCTATGCTTAAAGTTTTTTAAACCTCTAATGCAGATAAAAAAAGAAAATCGCTCATTATCCCCGCATCTAAATACATACAAACCACAAATTACCTCAATTATATCTATTTTTCACAGAATATCAGGTTCAGTTTTGGCCATTATCTTATTATGTACTCCTATGTGTGTAGACTTGTTTAATTTTATCCTTTCTTTCAATATAGGTCTAACTATTTATAATAACTTACTTGGGATTTTTACTACTATAGCTCTAAATGTTTTTCTAGCCACTTTTATTTTCCATTTAATAAATGGCCTTAGACATCTCTTATGGGATCTTGGTGTAGGATTGAATTTGAACGATATCCTAATAACTGCCTCTTTAGTTCTTTTAATCACTCTCTCTATTACTCTACTAATAACTCTACTCTAAATACGTTAATATCTATTTCTACTATGAAAAAAAATTTTACCTTGTTGATAAACAATTTGTTCAATATTTTTAGTTCTTTAAATGGATCTATCCATTGGTCTGTACAGAGAGTTAGCGCTATTGTTATATGTCTCTTAGCTTTAATTTCTTTTTTCTCCCATAGCTTATATATGTCAACTTTATTCTTACTATTAATAACTCCACATGTTTTTGTAGGTATACAAACCTTAATAGAAGATTATATACACGATACAAATTATTCATTAATCATATTTACTTCGCTTAGATTAATTGTAATTTTTTTCTTTAAAACAATAAATGTGCTTTTTTTATGCTAATCGATCAAAGCAGATACCTTCTAATAGCAACTCTTTTATTTTTAATAGGCCTTTGTGGTATTATGCTTAATAGAAAAAATATAATTATTATGTTAATGTCTATTGAGCTTATGTTATTGGCTATAAATTTTAATTTTATAATTTTTTCAGTTTTTTTAGATGATGTTGTAGGTCAAGTGTTTGCTTTGTTTGTCTTAACTATAGCTGCGGCTGAATCTGCCATAGGACTAGCTATTTTAGTTATTTATTATAGAATACGTGGCACTGTATCTATAGAATATATTAATTTACTAAAAGGGTAAACTTTATGTACTTATTGATAATACTTCTACCTTTTTTAGGATTCATCACATCTATATGTTTTGGAAGATTGTTATTACCAAAAGGTGTTGCTTTAATTACCTGTATGCTTATCTTTTTTACTTTCCTACTCTCTACTATCTCTTTTTTCGAAATTGGACTCTCTAGATGTCCAGCTTATATAAAACTCTCTCCTTGGATCGACTCGGAGCTGTTTGACGCCTCTTGGGGTATTTTATTCGATAGTTTAAGTATCACTATGTGCGTTTTAGTAACTTTAATATCAGGTTTAGTACACCTGTACTCTACAAGTTATATGAGTCACGACCCACATCTATCAAGATTCATGTCTTTTTTATCCCTCTTCACATTCTTTATGCTCATGTTAGTAACTTCTGATAATTTTATTCAACTTTTTTTTGGGTGGGAAGGTGTTGGCTTATGTTCATATTTATTAATTAATTTTTGGTTTACAAGACTTCAAGCAAATAAGTCAGCTATAAAAGCCATGGTTATTAATCGAGTAGGTGATTTTGGATTAGCGCTTGGAATTTTTTCTATCTTCCTCTATTTTAAAACTGTAGACTTCTGTGTAGTTTTCAGCCTTATACCTTATCTTGTCGACACTAATTTTACTTTTTTAAACCAAGATTGCAACTTAATAAATTTAATAACTTTATTATTATTTATTGGAGCTATGGGTAAATCTGCTCAACTGTGCCTACATACTTGGTTGCCAGATGCTATGGAAGGACCTACACCTGTATCAGCATTAATCCATGCCGCGACTATGGTTACTGCAGGTATTTTCTTAATTATACGTTGTTCGCCAATATACGAGTACTCTCAATATACGCTAGCTTTAATAACTGTTTTAGGTTCTACTACAGCTTTTTTTGCCGCAACGATAGGTGTTTTTCAAAATGATTTAAAAAAAATAATAGCCTACTCTACTTGTAGTCAATTAGGTTATATGATTTTTGCCTGTGGTTTATCAAACTACTCAGTAAGTATGTTTCATGTTTTAAACCACGCTTATTTTAAAGCCTTGTTGTTTCTTAGTGCAGGTTCTATTATACACGCGTTATCAGACGAACAAGATATAAGAAAAATGGGCGGTTTGCTAAACCTTTTGCCTTTTTCTTATACAATGGTACTTATAGGATCTTTAGCGTTAACAGGATTCCCTTTTTTAACAGGTTTTTATTCGAAAGATGTTATTTTAGAAATATCTTATTCAAAATATAATTTTTTAGGTACCTTTGCTCATTGGATAGGTATTCTTTCTGCAAGTCTTACGTCCTTTTACTCCTTTAAGCTTATCTATATTACTTTTGTAACAAATCCTAATTCTTATAAACCCTCTATTAAACTTGTTTCTGATGCTCCTACTCCTATGGCTCTTCCACTACTTCTATTATCTATTTGTAGTATATTCGTAGGTTTCTTGACTAAAGATCTCTTTATAGGATTGGGTACTCCCATCTGGAACAATTCAATATTTATCTTGCCAGAAAATTTGAACATTATTGATTCTGAGTTTATACCATATAAAGTAAAGTTAATACCTTTCTTTGTAAGTATTTTATCAGCCTTTTTATCAATAATCTTCTACTCTATATTTTTAAACCTTTGGTTTAGTACCTATACTAAAAACACTTTTTTAATATATGTTTATACGTTCTTTAATAAAAAATGGTTTTTTGATAAATTTCAAAATGATACTTTTGGTTTAATAACGTTAACAATCGGCTATAGCGTTACATACAAAATTATAGATAAAGGACTTATAGAACTTATAGGACCTTCGTCCTCGATAAACCTTGTGTCGCACTTTAGCAAAAAAACTAGTAATCTAGAATCAGGTAAACTAAACCAATATGCTTTTTTAATATTTGTGTTTTTGATAGTTTTTACTACCATTGCTATTCAAATAAGCTTTATTATTAATTTTTTAAAACTTGAATATTTTTTCGTTTTAATTTGCTGTGCTTTCATGTACGCTTCTGATGAATAATTATGCTATCTCTTCTTATATTAATACCTTTAATAAGTGTTTTAATAATCTTAGTACTCCCTAATAACCAAATTGTTTTATCGAAACAAATAGCGCTTATTACTTCGTTCATTGTGTTTATTGGCTCTTTGATATTGTGGGTTCTATTTGACAATTCCAATCCTAACTTCCAATTTATCGAATATATAAGTTGGATCCCTTTTTATAATATTAACTTTTTTTTAGGTGTCGACGGTATTTCATTATTTTTTATTATCTTGAGTAGTTTACTAACTTGGATTTGTTTATTAAATAGTTGGGCCAGTATCACCAAGTATATAAAACAATACCTCATATGTTTTCTATTAATGGAGTCTTGTCTTATCATTGTTTTTTCCTCTCTAGACATATTAATTTTTTACATTTTTTTTGAAAGTATCCTAATACCAATGTTTTTGATTATAGGTATTTGGGGTTCTAGAACACGGAAATTAAAGGCAGCCTACCAATTCTTTTTATATACACTTATAGGATCTTTGTTCATGTTGCTCGGAATCTTTTATATCTTATTTGAAACCGGCACTACCGATTTTCAAATACTTAATACTATATCTTTTTACGAGGAAAAAGAAATTATTCTATGGTTTGCTTTTTTCCTATCCTTCTCTGTTAAAGTTCCTATAATACCTGTTCACATATGGTTGCCAGAAGCTCACGTAGAAGCCCCTACTGCTGGTTCTGTTATACTTGCCGGCATCTTATTAAAAATGGGCACTTATGGACTCCTAAGATTTTCTCTATGTTTGTTCCCGTACGCTAGTACATACTTTGCCCCCTTTGTTTTTATGCTAGGGTCAATCAGCGTCGTTTATAGCTCTCTTACAACATTAAGACAAATAGATTTAAAAAAAATTGTTGCTTACTCGTCTGTAGCACATATGGCTTTTGTTATATGTGGTATCTTTACTTTTAATACATACGGAATAGAAGGAAGTTTATTGATAATGCTGAGCCACGGTTTTATCTCTAGTGGTCTGTTTCTTTGTATTGGAGTTCTTTATGATAGATATCATAGCAGGCTTATAAAGTATTTTTCTGGACTTGTGCAAGTAATGCCTAGTTTCTCAACATTTTTCCTCATTTTTTCCATGAGTAATTTAGGTTTTCCTGGCACTAGTAGTTTTTGTGGTGAGTTTCTATCTTTAACAGGTTGCTTTCACAGTAACACAACCATAACATTTATCATTTCTATAGGTATGGTTTTAAGTGCTGGGTACTCTCTCTGGCTCTGTAACAGGGTGTTGTTTGGACCTCTAACTGCGACTTACTTAGAACATCCTTTAGATATTACACTTAAAGAATTCGCTATTTTAATGCCATTAGTTCTTTGTATCATTTGGATGGGTGTTTATCCTGAAATATTTTTGAGTTCTATTCATTTAAGTGTATCTAACGTTTTACAAAAAATCTAGTTTTATGAGTCTTTTGTTCTTTCAAAACGATTATACCCCTGTTCTGCCTGAACTGTTTTTGTTAATTTCTACTATTTTAAGCATAATTTTTTTAGTAGTATATTCTACATCATCCCCCCTTAACTTCCCTGTTTTACTCAATACAAGTTCATGGCTTGTTTTACAAACTTTAGTAATTGCGCTTTACTTAAATATTCATAATTATTGTTATAACGTTATAGCGCTTGATAATTCAATAATAACGGATTTTTTTAGCTATTCGATTAAAACTGTTGTTTTAATCGCCAGTATTAGTGTAGTGCTTATGTCTCTGAGTTACTTTAAATTTGAAACTATTAACAGTTTTGAACTCTCTCTGTTGATAATTTTTGCTACTCTAGGTAGTTTGTTGTTAATTTCTTCATACAGTTTAATATCAATGTATTTAGCAATAGAGTTACAAAGTTTTTGCTCTTATATTATCTGCGCCTTCAAAAGGAATTCAGAATACTCAGCAGAAGCCAGCTTAAAGTATTTTATTTTAGGAGCTTTTTCTACAGGATTTTTATTATTTGGATGCTCCTTTATTTACGGCTTTACTGGCTCTACGAGTTATAAACAAATCTCTATGTTGTTTCTGGAATTGGGTTATAACCATCCACAAAACTACGGTGTTGCTATAGGTATAACTTTCGTACTTATATCCTTCCTCTTTAAATTGTCTGCTGCACCTTTTCATTTGTGGTCACCTGATATTTACGAAGGTTCACCAACTATAGTGACAGCCTTTTTTGCCATCGTACCAAAACTAGGGTTACTAGCAGTTATTATTAGAATATTTTTTGATTCCTTTTATGTTTTCTTCTATTGTTGGCAATTTGTTTTTTTCCTCTCTTCTATAATATCAATGATTATAGGTTGTTTTGGTGCCATTTGGCAAACAAAACTAAAAAGACTCCTTGCTTTTAGCTCTATTAGTCATGTCGGGTTTATGTTAATTGGAATTTGTTGTGGTTCAATTGAAGGTATATCTGCTTTAATCTTTTATTCCATTATTTATGTTATTGCTTCTATTTCAAGTTTTTCATTCTTATTAACTATACGTAAAAATGATAATAAGAAAAGAATAAAATACATTGAAGATTTAGCTATAATCTCAAAAACAAATCCGTTTATAGCTATACTTACAACAATTGTTTTTTTTTCTATAGCAGGAGTTCCACCGCTTGCTGGTTTTTTTAGCAAATTATTTATTATTTCTAGTTCTATCAGTCATTTGTTGTATAGCTTAGCTTTTATCGGAGTTCTTACAAGTATTGTTTCATGTTTTTATTACATACGAGTAATACAAACTGTTTATTTTGAGCAAATTAATGAATACATAACTACACAAAAAAATAACAAAGAAACTTCTATATTGTTGAGCTTATCTGTCTTGTTACTGTTAATATTTTTTTTCCACCCTAATATGTTATTTATGTTAACGTACAATATATCTATTGACATCTGTACATAAACTATTTAAATTTAAAAATCTGGGTAACTCAGAGGTTAGAGTGAAAGACTGAAAATCTTTAAGTCGATGGTTCAAATCCGTCTCCAGATAGTTTTAAACTTCTAAATTAACTCTATTTAAGTAAGTAATGACTTTATCTGCTGCAGAATTATCAAATATTCTTGAACAAAATGTATCTAAATATTATACAAACTTAAATGTTGATGAAATTGGTACTGTCTTAACTATTGGTGATGGTATTGCTAGAGTTTATGGTTTAGGGTCTATCCAAGCTGGAGAAATGTGTGAATTTAGTTCTTCTGGTATTAAAGGAATGGCTCTAAATCTAGAAACAGATAATGTTGGAATAGTTATATTTGGAAACGATAAATTTATAAAAGAAGGTGATGTTGTTAAACGTACTAACTTTATTGTTGATGTGCCTGTAGGTAAAGAATTACTCGGGCGAGTTGTTAACGCCCTAGGAGTACCTATTGATAATAAAGGAATTATACCTTCAACCCTCCGCAGAAGAGTTGAAGTCAAAGCTCCTGGTATAATCCCTAGAAAATCCGTACATGAACCTATGCAAACAGGTCTAAAAGTTGTGGACGCGTTGGTTCCAATTGGTAGAGGTCAAAGAGAGTTAATTATTGGCGATAGACAAACAGGAAAAACTGCAGTTGCAATAGATGCAATCATAAACCAAAAATCTATTCACGATGGAAACGACGAGTCTAATAAATTATATTGTATTTATGTCGCTATTGGTCAAAAAAGATCTACAGTGGCACAAGTTGTTAAGATCTTAGATTCTGCAGGTTCTTTGAAATACTCAATTATTGTAGCCGCTACTGCTTCCGATGCAGCTCCACTACAGTTTTTAGCACCGTATACTGGTTGTACTATGGGAGAGTTTTTTAGAGATAATGGTATGCATGCTTTAGTTATTTTCGATGACTTAAGTAAACAAGCTGTGGCTTACCGTCAAATGTCCCTTTTATTAAGAAGACCGCCTGGTAGAGAAGCATTCCCTGGAGATGTATTTTACTTACATTCTAGATTACTAGAAAGAGCTGCTAAAATGGGTGTAAAAGCCGGTTTAGGCTCATTAACAGCTCTACCAGTTATAGAAACTCAAGCTGGTGATGTTTCAGCTTACATTCCTACCAATGTTATTTCTATAACTGATGGACAAATATTTTTAGAAACTGAACTTTTCTATAAAAGTATTAGACCTGCTTTAAATGTTGGGCTTTCTGTAAGTAGAGTAGGATCTGCTGCTCAAATAAAAGCACTAAAACAAGTTGCCGGCACATTAAAGCTAGAGCTAGCTCAATATCGCGAAGTTGCAGCTTTTGCTCAATTTGGATCTGACTTAGATGCTGCTACTCAACATTTATTAAATAGAGGCTCTAAACTTACTGAGCTTTTAAAACAAAGTCAGTTTTCTCCATTAACAATAGAACAACAAGTTTTTGTTCTTTTTGCTGGTGTAAAAGGTTATTTAGATAAAGTTGATTTAAAACGCATAAATCAATTTGAAAAAGCCTTACTTGCAGATTTGTCTTTAAATCAGTCAGAAATGTTAAATACTATAAAAACTAATAAAATGATAACTATTGAATTCGAAAAAGAAATGCATAAATATATGAATTTATTTGTATCTTCTTTTAACTAATTACAATATAAATACGGAATGTCGCGTAGTTTGGTAATCGTATCTATTTTGGGTATAGAAAATCGCAGGTTCAAATCCTGCCATTCCGATAACTATAAAACTAACATTTTTTATGACAAACAACTATTTCTATAATAAAACTATTCTAAATTTAAAAATCTTTGTAGGATTCTTTACTTTATGTAATAATTGTATTGCTAATCTTTGTATCCTTAAAGGTACAAATTCGTTTTCTATAGATATAGGATTCAAATATACTATCAATAAGGTGTTTCTGAATCCTATAGCTAACATTTCTCTTAAAATTGTCAATCTTCAAAATCTTTATGACGATTTAAACTTGTATTTTTTTAATGCTAATAATTTTTTCAGTAATAGAAACTACATAAATATTTTAAAGGTTGCGTATAAATATAAATATATATTATCTGGTAAAATTCTTAATCACGTCAATAAAGGCCTTTCTGTAGGTATCTTTGGTTATGTTTGCTTTCTACCTAAAAAATACCTAGGGTCTCATAAAATAAATTCTTTGTTTCAGATAACTAAAATTTCTTATCCGAATAAGAAATTTAAACTATCACAAAAAAAAATTTTAATTATATCAAATAAACTCATGTTGGCATTTAGAATAAAATCTTTTAGATTTTTTAAAAACAAATCTATAAAATACTAATTTTTGTGAATGGCGAGTATATCTTAGTAGGTTAAAGAACTAGATTGTGATTCTAGGAATCATGAGTTCAAATCTCATTACTCGCCGAAATTAACTTTTTTGCTATGACTTTTAGTAATAAAAAAAAACTTCGAAAAATAAACTCAGCACATAGCATAATAAACATAGTCAAAAATAGTCATTTTTTAAGTGTTGCCCACTTAAAAAATTTTGAATCTAGTCAACTAACAATATTGAGAAAAAATTATTACTTTCTTAATATTAAAGCATTTTTTTGTAGATATAGCCTCTTGCAGGCAATCTCAACAAAACCTTTACACCTGTTAAGTACTTCTAACGGGTGTTATATTCTTCTATACTCTATAAACCATAATACTACTATAACGGTAGCTATGGAGGCTACCCCGAATATATTCTTCTTATTTTTTATACTAGCGAAAAGATTCTTATATTTAAAAGACTTCTCTTTTTATATGAAGAGAAAACTTGAAAATAACCTTACAGAACTCATTTATACTTTAACTTCTATTAATAAAATTACTTTACATACATTATTACAAGCATCTATTAAATACAAACTATGACTGTTTTTGTAAATAAAAAAAACACTTACGTAATTATACAACTTAGCGATGGCTCTACTATTTCCTCTTTCTTCCTATCTAAAAAAAGAGAGACTTTTGTGGAATCAGACCTTAGATCTAGTCATATTTGGAAACTTAAACAAAACACCCAGTTACATAATCAAAAAGCTAAGTATTTTAGCAGGTACCATAAATTTTTCAAATATATTAAAACTCCTTAGGTTGTAAGTCAATAATTTAAAGGTAGAATTTTTCACTCATAATGAAATTGTTGTAGGTTCAACTCCTACTTGACTTATACGAGTATTTAGTAATTAGATGAATAACAACTTTTTGGCAAGGTCACAACATACAATTGAAACAAATAAATATAAAAATGCATCTTATGTCAAGATAAAATTCTCAAAAAAGCATGCTAGTATTTTATCTATTCTTACAAAAGAAGGATTTATTAGAGGTTTTTTTACTAATACAAAAGGCAACAATAAATTCATTTACGTGCTGATTAAGTATACAAATAACCAAAACTCGTTCAAGATTAAATGCACCCCCCTTTCTAAAAATATATCTTATAAGGTTAAAAATTTAAAAAAAGAGTCTAATGGTTTCAATTTTAGTATTTTTAACACAAAAAAAGGATTTTTATCTGATTTAAATTGCATAAATTTAAATCTAAGTGGTTCCCATTTAGTTAAGCTATACTAATTTTATGCTAATTCTACCTACTTCGACTAAATTTTATAAATTTTTTTTTTACAAAAATAACGTCTTTTTTACAAATAAATTTGGGATAACCAAAATAGATACCTCAGCATTCGCTTTTGAATTACAGGTAACTACATCTAATAAAGAATTTGGCTTTAATACCCATAAAACAAACAAATATTCCGCAAATTCGCAAAATTATTTCCAAATAAAGATAACTAAAACTATAGACAGCTTAAATAAGATATTTAAAAAAAAACTGGTTTTTTTTGGTGTTGGATTTAGATATTGGTTATGCAATCGTAATAACCTTGAATTTATTGTTGTTAAGTTGGGATATTCCCGTGACATCCTTATAAAAATCCCTTTGGATATATACATAGTACCTATAAAATCTACTTTATTAGTCTTAAAAAGTTTTAACAAATTAAAATTACATTCCTTTGCGGCTCTTTTACTGTCTTTAAAAAAATTTGATGTGTATAAAGGGAAAGGATTGAAGTATTTTGATGAAAAAATCTCTCTAAAACTAGGAAAACTTAAATAAACTCATGACTCATTTACTTGGAAAAGATTTTAATAAAAATTCTATAATCTTACATTCGCTTTCTAAGGTTTTTGGATTAGGAAAATCCCTAAGCAAGATAATGCTAAACGATTTAAATATAGGTAATTATTGTAGGTTCAAAGACTTAAATCAGAACACTTTTTTAAAGATTGTAAAGTGGATAGAACATAATAAAATTCTTTTAGACGATGTTTTGAAACATAAAAAACTTTCTGATATTGATAAATTAAAATCTATTAAAGTTTATAGAGGGCTTCGTCATATATATAGATTACCTGTTAGAGGTCAACGTACTAAAACTAATGCTAAATCAAATAAAAAATAAATCTTATGTTAATTAAATCAAAGACACCTCATAAAGCTAATATAATTGCTATTATTAATTTATGGTGTACACAAAATAATACTATTATTAATGCTTCATATACAAATTATAAAACAATTCTTTGTAACTCTACTGGTGCTTTAGGTATAAAAGGATCTCGAAGGTCTACGTATTATGCGGGTCAGTCCATATCAAATATATCCGGAAAAGCCCTGAAACTCTTAGGTGTTAAGTATATTTACGTCAAGATAAAAGGATTTGGTAAAGGGCGTTACTCTGGTATTAAAGGTCTCTTGAACACTAATCTCAAATTTTTAAGTATTTTAGATGTTACGCCTACTCCATTCAATGGATGCAAAACATCAAAAAAACGTAGAGCGTAGATTAAATTTTACAAGGCCTTGTAACATAATGGTAATGTAAAGAATTGCAAATTCTTTAATAACGATTCAAATTCGTTCTTGGCTTTTATACCCTAAACTTTAAATTTATGATAACACTCTACTCACCATTAGAACAATTCGAAATAGTACCTTTGTTTTTCCTCTTTTTAGGAAACAACTTTGTTTTTACAAACAGTTCTTTTTTTCTTACTCTCACAATTACAGTAGTTTTACTTCTTTTCTCTCTCATAAACAATAATCCTTCAATCGTCCCAAATAGATGGCAATCTATTTTAGAAATGATATATGAATTTGTGCAAAATATGACCTTTGAATCTTTGGGAACCAAAGGATCAAAGTATTTCCCATTACTTTATATAACATTTATCTTCTTATTAAGTTGTAACATGTTAGGAATGGTTCCATATACTTTTACCGTAACAAGTCATATTATATTTACTTTTAGTTTAGGTATGACTACTTTTTTAGGCCTTAATATTATAGGAATAAAACAGCACGGTATGCATTTTTTTAGCCTTTTTCTACCGCCTGGCGCTCCTTTAGCATTAGCACCCCTGCTTGTTCCAATAGAGTTAATTTCCTATATCTTCAGAGTTGTTGCTCTTTCGGTGCGACTCTTTGCTAATATGATGGCTGGGCATACCTTATTAAAAATTTTGGCTAGTTTTGCTTGGAAGATGTTATCTATAGGAGGGATTTTTTTAATTATTCAAATTTTCCCTTTAATTGTAATTGTTGCGATTACTGGTTTGGAGCTAGCTATAGCTTTTTTGCAAGCTTATGTTTGGACAACCTTAGTTTGTTTATACCTAAGTGATGCTTTAAATTTACATTAAATATAAATTTATTTTAAAGAACTATAGCTTAAATGGATAAAGCATGTGCCTGATAAGCGCAAGATCGTTAGTTCAACTCTAACTAGTTCTATAGGGTATAGCCAAATACGGTAAGGCTTTAGTTTTTGATACTAACATCTAAAGGTTCAATTCCTTTTGCCCTAGAAAAAAATCAAGAAAGCGGTTGTGGCGAAACTTGGAATACGCTTTATCTTGAGGTGATAAAATATTAAAAATATATAAGGGTTCAAATCCCTTCATCCGCAAAATGTCTATAGCTTAATAGGATAAAGTATTAAATTGCGAATTTGACGATTGAAAGTTCAAATCTTTCTAGACATATTACTTAGTTCCTTTCGTCTAATGGTCAAGACAATACCTTTTCAAGGTATTTATATGAGTTCAAATCTCGTAAGGAATATTTTGGGATTTTAGCTTAATTGGCAAAGCGTTAGTTTTGCACACTAAAAATTGAAGGTTCAAGCCCTTTAAATTCCAAAATGCTTCAAGAGAGTAATTTAATGGTAAAATAATGATCTCCAAAATCATCTTTCGTGGTTCAAGTCCCCGCTCTCTTGTAATTTTTAACTAGTAATGTCAAAAAACGTCGAATTTGTTGTATCTAAACTAGATGATTTAATTAATTGGGCGAGAAAAGGTTCACTATGGCCTATGACTTTTGGTTTAGCTTGTTGTGCCGTAGAAATGATGCATGCTGGAGCTAGTAGATATGATTTCGACAGGTTTGGTATAATATTTAGAGCTAGTCCAAGACAATCAGACATTATGATTGTAGCTGGAACTCTCACAAATAAAATGGCCCCCGCTTTAAGAAAGGTATATGATCAAATGTGTGAGCCTAGATGGGTTGTATCAATGGGTAGTTGTGCTAATGGAGGTGGCTACTATCATTATTCATACTCTGTTGTTAGAGGATGTGATAAAATAGTCCCTGTAGATATTTATGTTCCAGGTTGTCCACCAACGGCTGAAGCTTTGTTATATGGTATCCTACAATTGCAAAAAAAGATAAAAAGACAAAAAACAATTTTAAATTGGTATATCAAGTAATTTAAGTATGAATAAAGATTTAACAAAATATATAAGTAACATTTTAAAAAAAAACATAACTTTGGATAAAAGTTGTATTATAGTAAAAACAACCTCACAAGAATTAGAGAAACTTTTATCTTTTTTCAAAGATCATGAAAATTGTATGTTTAAAACTCTTATAGATATCTTTGTTATAGATTATCCAGAATCTAAAGATAGATTTCTTGTTTCTTATCTACTGCTTAGCCTTAAATACAATATTAGAGCTAGAATAGAAGTTTCTGTAGATGAGCTAACAAGTATTCCATCTGTTAGTAGCATATATAAATCAGCTTGTTGGATGGAAAGAGAAATATGGGATATGAATGGTATATTTTTTGACCACCATCCTGATTTACGTCGCATTTTAACTGATTATAGTTTTGAAGGCTATCCACTAAAAAAAGATTTTCCATTATCTGGATACACAGAAGTTAGATATGACGATAGTCAAAAGAGAGTCGTATCGGAATTAGTGGAAATGTCACAAGATTATAGAGTATTTAATTTTAAAAGTAGTTGGGAAGTATGAAATACATTAAATTCTATAACCATCTATTAGCAACAAAAGCCTCTTTAAAAAAAGAGGTTATACTTAGTTCTTCTGAAATCTTAACAAAACTAGAATTAGATTTTTTGGATACTTTAAATTGTCTATCAGATTCAAAGAGGAATATACCGTCTATCAAAAATAAGTGTTTTATATCACTGAGATGTAAAAGTCTTTTCAATAAAAGATTTAAACTCTCACGGATTAAATTGAAAGAACTTGCCAATAGCGGATTTTTAGTGGGAGTTAAAAAACACTCTTGGTAAATAATATGATTATGAGAAAAAGACAAAAATCAGTAACCTTTTTCCTAGGCTTTTCAAAAGTCAACTTTAGATATTACTACAATCCAACAGTGTGAAGTAATATGTAAATTCAAAAAAAAAAATTGGGCTTTCCGTTGAGTAGTGCGGAGTGTGATAAATTTATGGCAAAAATTGGTGCGATAAAAACCAAGAGAATAAATCTAGTTTTTTATGTTGAAGTTGAAGAAGTACCTTCACTTAAAGTTGAAAACACAACTTTACAACAAATTAACCCTACTACCGATAATGAAACTATTAATATAGATATCAAAAACAAATTACCAACTACATAAAAAAATGTAAATTAAGATAAAAACAAAAACCAAATTCTTTGTCATCTAAACAAACTTTTTTATAAAAATGAGTTCTATTTAAGATAAAATAAATAATGCAATTTTATACTTAAACATTTGAATCTAACGGATAGAATATAAGCTTCGAACTTATACTTAGCAAGTTCGACTCTTGCCAAATGTTACCCACAAAGCAATTATTTAACGAGTATGATGAAATTGGTAAACGTGTTAGATTTAGAATCTAATAGATATATATCTTTAGTGGTTCAAGTCCACTTACTCGTATGCATTGCGGAATAAAGTAATTGGCAACTTAATAGGCTCATAACCTATAAAATGCAAGTTCAAATCTTGCTTCCGCAAAGTCATTTTTAAGGATAAATGACTGAGCGGTCGAAAGTGCTAGTTTTGAAAACTATACTATCCAAAAAATAGCGTGAGTTCGAATCTCACTTTATCCTAGATTTTCCAACTAATTCCTTCAATGTTAAATATTATAAACCACTTAAACGAATTAAAGCTAAGAACCCTATATACTTTTTTTGGATATAGTGCTACATTTTTTACTTCATATTTGTATTCTCCACAATTATTTGACTTAATGTTTAATCAAATTTCTAGGCTTGTTTCAAACAAAAATGAATTTGTCTTTTTAAATGTTTTTGAAATTTTTAATAGTTACATTAAGCTATCTTATTATATAAGTTTTTTTTGCTATTTACCAATAATATGGTACTTTTTTTTCTCCTTTATTAAACCGGGACTCTTTGAATATGAAGTAGATACATTAATATATCTATCAAAATTCATACTAAAATGTTTAATTTTGTCCCTTATTTTTGGATATTTCTTCATATTACCGCAAATGTTAACATTCTTTCTTAACTCAAGTTTAATAAGTGGTTCTGGCTTTATCCCATTAAAAATGCAACTTAGATTACAAGACTTTGTTACCTTTATTTGTGAAGTTCTTACCCTCTACTCGATTGGTTTATCGGAAATACTCATATTTTTCCTTATTATCTTATCTTTTAAACAGTTTCGATTCTCATATATATACAAGAAAAGAAAGTTATGGATTTTAATTTGCTTAATCTTAGGTTCTTTTTTTCCATCACCTGATTTAATAAACCTTTTTTTAGTTACAATGCCTCTACTTCTAGCCTTTGAAATTTTGGTTTTCTTTTCTATATTAAAAAGTATTTATAGCAAGCTATCTTAACTTTTTATATAAAGTATGTAAAGAGAGTTGCTTGAATGGTAAAAGGCAAGTTTGCTAAACTTAGGCCCATTGATATTATATAATGGAGCAGGTTCGATTCCTGTACTCTCTTTATAAATAATGATTTAAATGAAATTTTGCAATGATATAGACAATACTAAAGACGTTAAAAATTTTACGGTTAATTTCGGTCCTCAACATCCTGCAGCTCATGGTGTTTTAAGACTTGTATTAGAATTAAATGGAGAAATTGTAGAAAGGTCTATACCTCATATAGGTCTTTTACATAGAGGTACCGAAAAATTAATAGAGTACAAAAATTACCTACAAGCCTTGCCTTATTTTGATAGATTGGATTATGTTTCCATGATGATTAATGAGCATGCTTATTGCTTAACTGTTGAAAAACTTTTGGGCTGCAAAGTCCCAATAAGAGCTCAGTATATTAGGGTAATTTTTTCTGAAATAACAAGAATATTAAATCATTTATTAGCTATTTGTTGTCATGCTATGGATGTGGGAGCATTAACTCCCATACTTTGGGGATTTGAGGAAAGAGAAAAACTTATGGAATTTTATGAACGAGTTTCTGGTGCTAGAATGCATTCTGCTTATATAAGACCTGGAGGCGTGAGTTTAGATTTGCCTTTAGGCTTATGTGAGGATATATATCATTTTGCCATACAATTTAGCTCTCGTATAGATGAATTAGAAGAACTCCTTACTGAAAATAGGATTTGGAAACAAAGATTAGTCGATATTGGAGTAGTTAGTTTGGAACAAGCATTAGATTGGGGTCTAACCGGACCCCTCCTTAGAAGTACTGGGTTTGCATGGGATTTGCGTAAGACTCAACCTTACGACGCATATGAGAACATAAAGTTCGATGTCCCTGTTGGAACTAGAGGCGATTGTTACGACCGTTATTGTATTAGAATTGAGGAAATGAGACAAAGTCTTCGAATAATTATGCAATGTCTCGACAAAATGCCGGATGGTAATATTAAAGCTGATGATGGAAAAATATCACCACCTCCTCGTATAGAAATGAAACTAGATATGGAAAGTTTAATCCATCATTTCAAATTCTATTCACAAAGTTTTAATGTACCAAAAGGAGAAGCTTACTGTTCTGTAGAGCATCCAAAAGGAGAATTTGGTGTTTTCCTAGCTTCCGATGGTTCGAATAAACCCTATAGATGCAAAATAAAAGCACCAGGATTTACACATTTGCAGGCTATTGATTTTTTATCAAAAGGACATTTACTAGCAGATGTTGTAACTGTAATAGGGACTTTAGACATAGTTTTTGGCGAGATTGATAGATAAAAGTGTTACTTATATTTTAATAATTTCTAATAGTTTAAAAAAAAACAACTTATAATTAATGAATTGTTATGAGATAAACCTCGTTTAGATTCTATACTAGACTAAAAAAATTTAGCTGATGCGCAAAACACAACAACAAGCCCTCCAAACAACTTATATATTTTTTATATACACTTACATATACTTTACTATATGTAACTTTTCTTTCTTAGATTACGCCCATCAATGGCAAATATCTTTCCAAGATCCAGCTACTCCTATAATGGAAGGAATTATTGCCTTACACCATGATTTAATGTTTGTTTTATCAATTATAGGAGCCTCAGTGATATGGCTGTTATTGCGAACTGCTTACTTATTTTATCATAAAAACAACCTGATACCTTCTACTATAAGCCACGGTACTACAATTGAAATAGTATGGACTGTAACTCCAAGTATAATCTTGATGGTCATAGCAATACCCTCGTTTGCTCTATTGTACTCAATAGACGAAATTATTGACCCCGCGGTAACTTTAAAAGCAATTGGACATCAATGGTATTGGTCGTACGAATATAGCGATTATTCGAACATCGAAGGAAAAAGTATAAATTTTGACAGCTATATGATAAACGATGATGATTTACAAAAAGGTCAATTAAGACTTTTAGAAGTTGATAATAGAGTAATTCTGCCTTCAAATACACATATAAGAGTTCTCATAACTGCAACAGATGTTTTACATTCATGGGCAATACCTTCTCTTGGAATAAAAATGGATGCTTGTCCTGGTAGATTAAATCAAGTATCTATGTTTATCAAACGTAACGGTGTGTTTTACGGACAATGTAGTGAAATATGCGGTATTCAACATGGATTTATGCCAATAGTTGTAGAAGCTATTTTAGTAGAAAATTATATTAAATGGGTAGCAGTTCAAACAGAATGCAAAAACTGGTTATTAAGTAAATTTGTAGTTTTGGTAGAGAAACAAACTGAATTAGCATGAACATAAGCTTCAGTCAGCTATTAGTTATTATAATTATATACTTCCTTTTGTTTGGAGATCTTTCAAATGTTTCTTACAATACAAATATATTACTACAAAAAATTAAAGCATTTTTTACAAATTTAAAATAGATCAAAAAAAAATCATTTTATGTCAAATTCAATTCAACGCCATCCTTTTCACTTAGTCGATCCAAGCCCGTGGCCTTTTTTAGCAAGTGTTGCAGCACTTACAACAACTACTGGATTTGTTATGTATATGCATTGCTTTTATGGTGGACTTTATCTGTCTTTAATTGGCTTTTTGTCTATAATAAATATCTCTTTTTTTTGGTGGAGAGACGTTGTACGTGAAAGTACATTTCAAGGCCACCACACTAAAGCTGTTCAATCTGGCTTACGTTGGGGAATGCTTTTATTTATTGTATCAGAAATCATGTTTTTCTTTGCTTTCTTCTGGGCTTTTTTTGCATCTAGCTTATCCCCTTCTTTAGAAATCGGAGGTATTTGGCCTCCACCTGGAATTGATATTCTAAGTCCATGGGAAGTTCCCTTATTAAATACTGCTATTTTATTACTGTCAGGTGCTACCTGTACTTGGGCTCATAATTCTATAGTTTTAGGTGATAGGAGATCTGCATTATTAAGCCTTGCGTTAACTATATTTTTAGGAGCTTTTTTTACCTTTCTTCAAGGTATGGAGTATTTTGAGGCTAACTTCAGCATGTCTGATGGTATATATGGATCTGTTTTTTTCTTAGCCACAGGATTTCATGGTTTCCATGTGTTGATAGGTACTACTTTCCTTCTTGTCTGCTTATTACGATTATTTAAACACCATTTTACTACACTTCATCATTTTGGTTTTGAAGCTGCTGCCTGGTATTGGCATTTTGTAGATGTAGTATGGTTGTTCCTGTTTGTATCAATTTATTGGTGGGGTGGTTTGTAAGTTAATTAATCATAAAAGATAAATTATCTTTTTATTTAAAGTAATAAACTAACGATAATATATGTCTAGAATTTTACAGCTGATAAGAAAAAATAATAAAACTCTTAAAAAAAAGACTAAATCTCCTGCTTTACAACTAAACCCTCAAAAAAAAGGAGTGTGTTTAAAAGTTTATACTAAGACTCCTAAAAAACCCAACTCGGCTATTCGCAAAGTAGCTAGAGTAAAGTTGACAAATGGAGTGGATATAATTGCGTATATACCGGGAGAAGGACATACCTTACAAGAACACTCGGTAGTTCTTGTTAGAGGTGGTAGGGTCAAAGATTTACCAGGCGTGAGATATCACTTAATTAGAGGCGTTTATGATTTATTAGGAATACCATCGAGGAAAAAAGCTAGATCAAAATACGGAACTAAAAATAACCAAAAATGCATAACTTAATATCGTATAAATCTATATTCATATTTTTTACTAAAAATTTACAAAAAAGTGGATTAAAAGAATCTTGTGAATTGACATTTAAAAATGTCTTTTCAACTATAAAAAAAGACACAAAAAAAAATCCTTTTTCTATATTCAAAAAAAGCTTAGATTTGTCTAGACCTTTTTGTGAGATTAAATCTATAAAAGTTTCCGGTAATAGCCATAAAATACCCGTAGAAATCAGCATAAATAGGCAAAAAATTTTAGTTTGTAGATGGATCCTATCAAACTCTTTTAAAAATTCAAATAATTTAACAGCTAATTTAACTGAAGAGATTATTAATACTTCGAAGCTTATCAGCAAAACTATTAAAATATGTGACGAATTTCATAACATCGCCGATTCTAATAAAATTTACATTAAATTTAAAAATTAAATATGTCACGTTCATCCTGGAAAATTCCTTTTTGTAAAAAATCAATAATTAACAAATTTTATTTAAGTAAAAACGCTGGCAAATTTATAAAAATTTGGTCTAGGAGCTCTCTAATTTTGCCAGTTTTTGTAGATAATACAATTTGCGTGCATGATGGTAAAAAATTTATTAATTTACAGATTAAAATGGATATGGTAGGATATAAATTTGGAGAGTTTATACCTACTCGTAGAAAAGCCATTCATAAGAAAAAATAAGTTATGACTAGAAAAAGCGGTATAAGCTTAAGAATCAAAAATAATAAATCATGGAACAGTTGTTGGTACAGTCGAAAATTAGAGTATAACTCTTTATTGCAAGAGGATGTCTGCTTATACATTTTTATAAGGTCTCAAATAATAGATCTATTTTTTGGCAAAATATTTACTGTTAAACTTTGTAGACTTAACAAATATCTTATTATCCATCTCCTAATGAATAATAGAAAAATTTTTGACAGACAAGTAGCAAAGTATTTTTTAAGCATGCTTTACGATATAAATAAATTTTTTCAGAAAACAACTTTCTTATCTATCAGTACTTTGCATGACAAAATTAACTCACTTAATCTGGCTTTAACGATAGGTAAATTAATAGAAAAACGAATTAAATTTAGAAGTAGAACGATTAAATTATTGTTAAAAGAATTTAAGAAAGTTTGTAATGGGGTGCATATACAATGCAAAGGTAGAATAAATAACGTAGATATGGCTAGAGTGGATAGTATGTATCTAGGATCTGTACCTTTTCAATCGATTAAATTTATGATAGATTACTCATTTATTGTATCTAATACTATAAAAGGCCTACAAAGCATAAAGGTTTGGATTTGTAGATAAGATAATCAACAACATATATGTTACAGCCAAAGAAACTAAAATTTAAAAAAATAAGAAAGGTCCAAGTTCATGGTATAGAGACTAAAGTCTACAATCCTACATTAGGTACATATGGTATTAAATCGCTATGTTCGGGGAGAATTACATCACAACAAATAGAGTCAATAAGAAAGCTTGTGTCTCGTAAAATGCAGAAATTTGGATTTATTAGACTAAAAATATTTCCATTATTCTCTGTCACTCAAAAACCAGCGGAAGTTCGTATGGGAAAAGGTAAAGGAAATGTTAAATTTTGGTGCTTTCCCATAAAACCTGGAAGATTACTCCTTGAATTCTATGGTGTAAATGATGCTTTAGCTAAAGAAATAAACAATATAATTAATAGCAAACTTCCTTTAAAAACAAAATTAATAAAATTTATATGATATTTAACTCAACTATTTTAAAAGTATGTGATAATTCAGGCGTTAAAACAGTAAAATGTTTTAATGTGCAAAGAAACTGTGTAAATGGCTTGTTATATGTGAGTATAAAAAACAGCAAGATCAAAAGTAAATTTAAGAATGGTAATGTTATTAAAGCTTTAGTCGTTAGGAAAAAAAAACTATTAGACAGAGAAACAGGCGGTTTTGTGTCATTTCATTTGAATGAATGTATTGTTTTAAACCAAAAATATGAGTTTTTGGGTAGTAGAATATTTGGTCCTCTACCACTAGAAACAAGAAAAAGAAGAAATTTAAAGATATTATCACTAGCTTCTAGTTTTATTTAAAAATGAAATTGAAATCTTGGTATAACAACGTTTTGAAAGTAGATTTCATCTATAAAGTAAACTTGACTAATAGCTATAAAATACCAACAATTAAAAAGGTGTGTATAAATATATGTTCTAAATTCATTATTGAATACCCAAAAAGAATTTTTTACTATATAACAGCTATAAAACTGGTAACTAATACTAATCCTAAAATTTGTAAATCAGAGAAATCTATATCAAGTCTTAAGCTACGTAAAGGTATGATTATTGGTCTTAAGCTATCTTTAAAAAATGTTTTTGTTTACGATTTCATGTATCTTTTTATTATGCTGATAATTCCAAATTTAAAGTCATCTAACAAGTATAATATAGAAAACAAAGGAAAGTGTATGTCTATAGGAGTAGATAATTTACTTCAATATCCACAATTAGATAATAAGTTCACTAAAAATGTAAAAGCTGTTGTAAACTTAAATATTACAAATACAAATATAACATTATCTAAAATATTACTAAGCGGAATGCAACTACCCCAAAAATAACTTCTATTTTATTTATAAAAGTACAATTCCTCCTCCTTCAAAAAAATATAATACAATGAATCAAACAATGTTACAGAGCGCAAAACAAATAGGTGCAGGTTTAGCTACTATTGGTTTAGCTGGCGTTGGTGCTGGTATAGGAATAGTATTTGCCGCGTTAGTAAATTCATTTGCTCGTAATCCTTCTTTAAGACAACAACTATTTGGTTTTACTATTTTAGGATTTGCTTTAACAGAAGCTATAGGTCTTTTTGCCTTAATGATGGCATTCCTTATATTATTCGGTTAAATTGTATATCAAGTATCTTTATTATGCTTGATATGTTTTTTAAAAGTAAAGGTATAAATCTAAAAAAATCAAAACTGTACGGACAAATACTACATAACATTTGTTAAAAAACTATTTGGCGGGTCGGGCTAGTCCAAGTAAAATTTCTCTCATTAAATGCAGAAAAGGGAGTCAACATATCTTATTAACTTCCTCTTAAAACAAGAAACTAAAATAGATTATATACATAACGTTGGTAGCTTAAAGGACAAAGCTTTTACCTTCTAAGTAAAAAATTATAGGTTCAAGTCCTATTCAACGTTTTCAACAAATGTAAATTAAAGGTAAATTTGTTGCCTTCCAAGCAACCTATATGAGTTCGATTCTCATCATTTGTATCCCTATTTAGGTTTAAAAAACATGTAAAAAAAAGGTGGTTACCGTACGAATAATTTATAATCTAAGATAAATTTATAATAAATTATAAATTATTCGTACGGTAACCATCTTTTTTTAAGACAAAATTAACGAACTCGTTAAACCTTTTTGTAAAAGGTTCAATTACTTCATTACTATAAACTAGGATTTGATAAATAGGAGGGAGGGTTGATTTATTAGCCTCTTTTTGGAATCGAACCAAAATTTACTATTTACAAAATAGTAGTTCTGCCATTAAACTAAAAAGGCTTGTTATAAAGAAAGAGCAGGATTCGAACCTACGAAGACTATAGTCAATAGATTTACAGTCTATCACTTTTAACCACTTAGTTATCTTTCTTTTCTTTAAAAAAAAGTTACTATCTGTAATATCTAATAATTTTTTTGTAATTAGTTATAACCGGGTAATATGCTAATTTAGGGTCCCATAAAAAAACAATTGTAAGATTTACAAAATCAACTTCTATAAAATTAGGAATTGAACGTGCTGAGAGTGCTTTTATAAAAGAAAAATTATCTAATACCTGACTTTTAAACGTTATAATATCTCCTTTGTGCAATTTTCGGCTCGGGTTGGTAACACAACGTCCATTAATAAACACAAAATTGTGATTTATAGATTGTCTTATTTCATGAAAAGAACTAAATAAGCAACTACGATATATCGTAGAGTCAAGTCTGCTTTCAGCAAAACTTACCAGTTTGTTTATAGTTTTAGAAGACGAGTATATTGAATGTTTTACAAAAGTTTTAAAATTTTTTTCTTTTAAATTAGAGTAAAAAAATTTAAGCGATTGTTTTATGCTTAATAATTTACCGCAGAGAGTAATTCTTTTTTTCTTGGCATTAGTTTTTCTTACAACAGAATGCAAATTTTTTTTAGCTTTTAATCCCCATAAGTTGTTATTATATCTATTTTTTAAATTTTTGCATACACTATATTTAGATTTTAGTCTTTTTGTCATATGTTGCTGATTTAATTGCTTATTATTGGACTTGAACCAATAAATCAAAAAGATAAAAGATTTTAAGTCTTTCGTGTCTACCATTCCACCAAACAAGCAAATCAGTGGAATAAAGATTACGTACTTTGTATAACTTGTAAAGCAAGTAATTAGATAATAAATTATTTTTTATGGTAATTTGTTTTTCGAGTCTTTATAAAATAAAAACTTTATTGCTTTTTGTAATCGTTATTTTAGTAAGAGCGAAAAAAGGGATTTGAACCCTTAATCTTAACTTTGGCAAAGTTATATTTAAACCCGTTAAACTACTTTCGCTCTTGTTTTTTGTACGTAATCCTCTCTAAATAGGATTTGAACCTATAATTTTTTGATTAACAGTCAAATGCTTTACCTTTAAGCTATTAGAGATTGGGTGCGATAGGGTTTGAACCTATAACTTTCTAGGTGAAAGTAGCAGTAAGCAGTAGCAGGTTTGTTAGATCTTACGCTCTTCTCAAGCTTTATACGTTTATTACTAAACATAAAGCTTTAAATGTTGAGATACTTTTGCTAAAAAGCTCAAAAAAATTCAAATTTATCGCAATTTTTATTTAAAGTTACAAAAATGTAGTTAAAATTTAGTTTGAATAAGACGTAATGTTTCTTTTAACAACAAGCATTAATTTCTAAATTCTATGAATAAAATTATATATACACACTCTTAACATAATGCTTTTTTTCTTCTTTAACTTATTATATAAGTATAAAAATAAGTATGTCAAGTTTAGAATGTAACTTTAAGTAAAATTACGCTCTTAAAAGCTAGATGCTCTACCATATTGAGCTACGCACCCAAAAAATAAGAGAATTTATTTTATTTTAGATAGGTTTTGCAAACAATTTGCTAGAAAATGTAAATATTCTTTTTTATCGTTTTTTAACGAGTAATTTGATATTAAAAACTTATATAGTTCGTATGATATTTTATCTTGTAAAATAAGATTAGATTTTGATTGATAGAGATCAATTTTTTTTAATTTATCGCTTATCGAATTTATCAAACATTTGTTAAATATTTGTTGGTAATTTAATCTAATCAAAGAGATATTATTTTGTGTTATAGCTATAACTCCTTTGATTTCTTCAAAAAGATATTTTTGTTTTTTATGATATGATAATAATTTATTTAATAAGGTTTCATGTATACCTTTGTAATACTGGAACTCTTCTTGGATTTTCGAAGATCGCTTGTCTAGTTCTAGAGATATAGAGTTAGAAAAAAAATTGTAAGATAGGAATAAGAAGACAAAAGAAGAGAATAATACTAAAAGCTCTTCATTAAAAATCAAAATTTCTTTAGAAACTAAAGTTAATATTATTAAAATAGGTAGTAAATATTTTTTTAAATCCATAATTTAGTCCAATTAGAGTCTTTAGGGGATGATTTTAATACTTGATCAAGTAGTATCAAGTTAAAATTTTTTTCGCTGATTGTTTTCAAGAAGTTATTATTAGCTGAAATGAATACATCGATTTTATAAACCTCAGAGGTAGTCGCTTTAATCCAAAAATTACCATTGTTTAAAGCTTTATTAATATAAGTTCGAGACAAATTTAATGACTTAAGTAATAAATTGTCATATGTAGTAAGCAACGTTAACACATTTTCTTTTTTTTTATTTATATCAATTGATAAATACTCTAGCTTTTTTTTTCTAAACTTCAGATTGAAAGCTATACGAGGTACTACAGAATAAAGCATAAAAATATAAAAGATACTAAAACTCAAGCTGAACCAGATAAATTGAGTAAAGAAGGTCATTAAGTCGAGTTGTGGCATAGTTTTATATAATTCAACCTTGAAAATATTACTTTTATTAGATCATATTAGTATAACTTAGCTTTTATATTGCTATAACTTACAAATTACCTATTAACGTAATAGTCTTTCACGATGAGTTAATAATTTGATTTAAAGTATTCTTCCTACATTGATGCTTTCAGTAGTTATAAGAAATAACATAGCTAATTAACATGCCTTTGGCAAAGCAGCTAACAAACAATTGGTTATTTTATTTTGGTCCTCTCGTACTAAAAATAAGTCTTTTCAATTATTATACAACGACAGCAGATAGGGACCAAACTGTTTTACAACGTTCTAAACCCAACTCACGTTCCATTTTAATTGGCGAACAGCCAAACCTTTAGGACCTTTTTCAGCCCTAGGATATGAAGAGTCGACATCGAGGTGCCAAACAATTCTGTCGATGAGAGCTCTCGAGAATTATCAGCCTGTTATCCCCAAAGTACCTTTTATTCCTTAAGCTAAGGTATTTCCATTAAATACCTTAGGATCACTATGACCGACTTTCGTCTCTGTTTAACTAGTTTGTTTTACAGTCAAGCAAGTATTTGTCATTGCACTCAAAAGTTTATTTAAACTAAACTTGAACTTACCTTTGTAGGTCTCCGTTACTATTTTGGAGACTACCGCCCCAGTCAAACTAACTGTTTTAGACTATAGTTATAAAAATAACTTAGTTTTACGTTTTAATCAGAGTGGTGTTTCATTGTTATCTCTGTAATTGAATAAATCAAGACATATTATCGATTACCACTTATTACTATACAGATTATACGCAATAACAATCTAAAATTATAGTTAAGGTTTATGGGGTCTTTCCGTCTAACTGACGTAATAGCGTATCTTCACGCAAAATCTAATTTCACTGGATTCATTTTTGAGACAGTGGGAAAGTCGTTATGTCTTTCATGCAGGTCAACAATTAATTGACTAGGAATTTCGCTACCTTAGGATTGTTAGAGTTACAACCGCCGTTTACTAAAGCTTAAATTAGCAGCTATACACTACCTTTTATAACTTTTTAGCACTGGGCAGACATCAGACTTTATACATTATTTTACAATTTGGCAAAGTCTTGTAGTTTTAATAACTAGTCGCTATCCCTTATTAATACAGCCTAAATTATAGGCATTTTTTATCCCGAAGTTACAAAATAATTTTGCCGAGTTCCTTAAAAATGATTAGTCCAAACGCCATAATATAGTGTACTTATCTTCCTTTGTTGGTTAAGTACGGTTTAAGTAAAAAAAGTATTTCTAGACAGTCTCGAAACAAATTTGCTTTTAAGCCATAGAACTAAAGCAGAATAGTTTCGAGAAGTGTAAATTTTTTAAGTTAAAATATTCTCATCAAACATAGTTACCACTAATAGATTTTTAGAGACCGACTAAATCTACGTTGATCAGCATTGCGTAGAAAACCTTAGATTTTAAAGCGACAACGATTTTTACATTGTTTAAAGTTACTTATATTAGCATTCTCACTTTTTATACCTCTTTTAGATTTTACAATCTAAATTCACAGGCTTAAAAAACGTTCCACTACCATCTCAAATGGATTTATAACTTCGGCAGAAAGCATAAGTCCTTTATATTTTTGATGCAACTAAACTTAAACAGTAAGTTTTCAACCAGTATGCTATTACGCATTTTTTAAAGGATAGCTGCTTCCAAGCTTACCTTCTGGTTATTTTGGTTTAGTCACTATCTCAATCACTTAGCATATCATTTTAGGGCCTTAGTCAATAATCTGGGCTGTTTCCCTCTTAACTATGAATCTTAGCACTCATAGTTTGACTATAATTCTATTAAAAAGAAAGCATTCGAAGTTTATCTGAATTCAGTAAAGCTTTTTACTCCCCTAGGTCAAAAAGAGCTCTACCTCTTACCTTAATAAATTATGCTATACCTAAATATATTTCGTGGAAAACCAGCTATCACCAAGTTTGATTAGTCTTTCACCCCTAATCATAAATCATCTCAAACTTTTGCAACAGTTACGAGTTAAGCCTTCTAGCATAGGTTATTATGCATTCAACTTGTTTATAATTAGATCACTTGGATTCGGGTCTTAATATTACAACTGAGAAAATCTATTTTAAAATAGTTGTATTAACTTTGCCTACATTTACTAATTTAAGCTTGCTGTAATATTAAAGTCGCTAATGCATGATACAAGAGGCAAATTGTTGTACATAAAATACTTCAATTGGTTATAAATATCAGGTTTTTAGATCTTTTTACTCCCATTTAAGGGTTCTTTTCATCTTTCCTTCACAGTACTTTTAACTATCGGTTATATGTTATATTTAGGGTTTGAAGGATGGTTCTCCAATATTCAAAAAATTCAACATTATCTTTTTACTTAATGAGAAATATGTATAAAAAATTTACAAGGCTTTAACTTTCTATGGCTAATTTTTCCAAATTATTAATTTTGTTATTACATTGAAAGCCCTTTTTTGAGTTCGTTCGCCACTACTAACAAAATCTCGTTTGATTTTTTTTCCTTGGACTAATAAGATGTTTCATTTTGTCCAGTATTATTATATTAAAAATACAGTTTTCTCAAGGATAATCATAGGTCATAGTAAACTGCATTTCTCTCTATGAATTTTCGTAAGAATGCTACGTCCTTTTTTACATATACCTAGACATTTACCTCATACTCAAAAATCTACGCTTTTTATCATGATATATATAAACAAGGCAATACTATTTTTACTTACAAGAATAAATAGCACATTTTAGGTTAACTATAGAATTCGGATGGGATCTTGTACCAAAAAATGTTATAATTGCCAAGTTATATAAATTTATTAAAGGATTTAAAAATAATATGTTGTAATTTTTAAAATGCCAACTTTCCAACAGCAGATTCCTCTACCATTACCTTGTTACGACTTCAGCACAGTTATCAGATTTATTTTACATTAATTTTTACAAGATTTGTTTTTGTAAAAGTATATATAATACATAAATAACAAAAAACAAAAAATTTTAAAACTAATGTTCAAACAAAAATGGTTTCCAGGCTGTGACGGGCGGTATGTACAAAATCTGAGAACATATTCACCGTTACATGCTGATTAACGATTACTATTGGTTCCAACTTCATGTTTTCGAGTTTCAGAAAACAATCAGAACTTTGATAATTTTTGGAGATTAACTTCAATTTTCATTATTGTAACTTTTTGTGTAATTATCATTGTAACACATGAGTAGCCCAATTTATAAGGGTCGTGAAGATTTGTCGTCATCCTTTCTTTTATTCTATCTATCATAGGCAATATCTTTTAAGTGCATAGTAATACTTTTTTAAAATATAAGAAAAAACTATTAGCAATAAAGATTAAGGGTTACGCTCGTTACTGGAATTAACCCAACATTTCAAAACACGAGCTTACAACAACCATGCAACACCTGTAGCTTAAGTTATAGTTCATTTTGAGATGAATTTTAAGTTATACAAAAATTGGTAAGGTTTTGCGTGTATTGACGAATTAAACCACATGTTCCATCAATTGTGCAGATTCCCGTCAATTCCTTTGAGTTTTAATGTTGCCAGCGTACTTCTCAGGCAGAATACTTAACGCGTTAGCTAAGTTTCTGAAAAAACATTCCAAAAACGAGTATTCATAGTTTACAGCAATAGACTACAAGGGTCTCTAATCCTTTTCGCTACCTATGCTTTCGTATATTAATGTCAGTGTTAAACAAGATTATTGCTTTCGCTATTGGTATTCCTTCGAAAATTTACGAATTTAATTTCTACTTTCGAAATTTTATAATCTTTTTTTTTACTCTAGAAACTTGTGTTTAAAACTTTATAAAATTAGTTTAAAGTTTAGTTTTAATACATTGTTACCATCTACATACATTTTACGCCCAGTTATTCCGATTAACACTAGATCTCCTCGTATCACCGCGGCTGCTGGCACGAAGTTAGCCAGATCTTATTCATTGATTACAGTCATAATCTTCATCAATAAAAGAACTTTACAGTCAAAATAACATTCATCATTCACTTTATATTGCTAGGTCAGACTTAAGTCCATTGCCTAAGATTCCTTACTGCTGCCTTTTTAAAAAGTCTAAACCTTGTCTCAGTTTTAGTGTGATTGAACATCCTCTCAGATCAATTAAGGATCTTCGGCTTGGTAAGCATTTACCTTACCAACAACCTAATCCTACGTAAACTCATTTTACAACGATTCAATCTTTTTATATGATATTAAATCATGCTGTAAAGTAGATTTTTGCGTGTTACTCACCCTTGTGCTACAAAGAAAAAAAAATTTCATGATTAACTTGCATGTATTAAGCATATAAAAAGCGTTTAATCTGAGCCAGGATCAAACTCTAAGAAATTGATTATAAAGATCAACATTAATACAAACATATTATTTTAAAAAAGTTTTACATATTAAAAGGGTCTTTATTTAAAAGATGTTTAGAACATTTAGACATATTTAACGAAACTTGAGTAATAATATTTGTGTTATAAAAATTTTCAAACATACTAGAAGCAAGATAAAAATTTTCAAAAACTATAGTCGTATTTAGAGGGTGGAAAACTTTGAAAAAACAATTGTATGGTTTATTAATTACATATTTAGTTATTGGTAAAGTGGTCTCAAAATCAGAATAGGTATTATTTGCTGTAAACAAGTGAGAGAGTTTATTTAGGGTAGAGAGGAAAACAAAAGAGATTGTTTGGGAGTGGTTTAACGGTAATGTGGCACGGCGTGAATATTGGTATCTTCCTTCACAATTAACAAAAAGGGAAGTTTTTTCTAGGAAAGATGGACTTGGCAGTATAATATCTGCGTTTTGGGCATTTTGACAACCATGGTGTCCGTGAAAAATAGTGAATTTTGAAGTGATAGATTTATGTAAAGTTGTTGAATTTTCAAAGATATATAGAAGATCAAAATTTTTAGCTTTAGCATTAAAACTATAGTTTAGATTAAAGTCATAGAAAGAGAAATAGTTAGGCTTCGGATCAAAAAAGTTTAGAATACTACAAGAAGAATCAATTTGTTTCAAATTAGATTGAAGTGTCTTAAAAAATAAATTAATATCAAAAAATTTAAAATTACTCTTAAAAGACCTACCTACAATTATGCATGTTTTTTTTGATCGGTGGAGAGTCTTACAAAAAGGATGTTTTCCTTCTATAATAGAGACAAATGCATTTGCAGAATTACTAAGTTGGGTAGACGGAATTGTTAATTTAAGATGTGAACCCATATAAGCGACTAAAAAATTGCCAGATAGGAATCTTTTACGAATATGGTAGAAAAGTATAACACCTTCTATTTTGGGGTTAACGCCGATCAAAAGACAAACGTTAGTTTTTTTTAAATTTTGAAAAAGTATAGAAAACTTATATGAGCTCTGATAATCAGTGTTAATATAATTTTCAAAATTATCTTTTAAAACAGACGCATTTAATACAAAACATAAATCTTTGACGAAAGACAGAGATTTAGGGTCACAAGAATCGCCAATAGATAAACCTATTTTATTAGTTTTTTTTGTAACATCTAGTTTATCAGTTATAATTTTAAGTCCGTCTTCCCATGAGATTGGTTCAAATCTATTTAATTGATTTTTTCTCATAGGGTGAATTAATCGTTGAGAAAGAAAACCATCGAACCCAAATCTTACTTTATCAGAAATCCACTCTTCATTAAGTGATTCATTTAACCTAGGAAGAACTCGAATTACATCGTAACCACGAGTATCTATGCGTGTATTAGAATGTATAGAATCAAATAAGTCTATAGATTCTGTACTTTTTAATTCCCATGGTCTAGACAAAAATGCAGTAGGTTTTGAGGTCAAAGCCCCCACAGGACAAAGGTCTATAACATTACCTGAAAGTTCAGAATTTAGAAACTTGGTTATATATGTGCTTATTTCTAAAATATTACCGCGACCTGTGGTTCCTAATTCAAAAACTCCTGCGATTTCGTTTGCAAATCTAACACAACGTGTACAATGAATACATCTAGTCATAACTGTCTTAATGAGTGGGCCGCAGTTTTTATCTTCAACTGCACGTTTAAACTCTCTAAATCTACTCCTATCGCCACCATAGATAAGAGATTGATCCTGCAGGTCACATTCTCCCCCTTGATCACATATAGGACAATCTAATGGGTGATTAATCAGTAGAAACTCAAGTATACCCTCGCGAGCTTTTTTTACAGCAAGGGTATTTGTTTTTATAATCATATTTGGACTAGTAGGAATAGCACAAGAAACCTGTAACTTTGGCATATTTGCAACTTCAACTAGACACATCCTACAATTACCAGCAACAGATAACCTTTCGTGATAACAAAATCTTGGCAATATTATATTAGCTAGCTCACAAGCTTGTAAAATGGATATATTAGAATCTAACTCAATACTTTTATTATCAATGTTTATGAAAAATGTCATTTTTTGAACATAATATTTTAACGCTTACATGGAGAAAGTTTTGTGCGGTATATTATTACGAAAGTTTTATAGAAAGAAGGCTTTTTTCTACCAATCCTAATACAGGTAGTATTACAAGAAAATAGAAGAAGTAGAAAAATGTAGCTATTTGACCGATTTCTAAATACGGGCTTTCTGGTGCACAACCACCTATCCAACCTAAGATAAAATAGTCTAAGACTAAAAGCCAGAAAAAGTATCTATGTAAAGGTCTAAAAGATGAACTTCTTACTTCAGAAGTGTTCAAGTAAGGTAATAGCAATAAAATCAATAGAGCTGCAAACATAGCAATCACACCGCCTAATTTATGTGGTATCGAACGGAGAATAGCATAGAAAGGTAGAAAATACCATTCTGGTACAATATGCGCTGGAGTTATCATTGGATTAGCTTCAATATAATTATCAGTGTGTCCTAAATAGTTGGGAGCAAAGTAAACAAAACTAAAATATAGAACAAATACTAAAACCCAACTAAAAACGTCTTTCATTACGAAGAATGGATAAAATGGTATTTTATCGATAGAGCTGTTAGTACCTAATGGGTTGTTAGAACCATTTTGGTGTAAGACAGCTAAATGTATAAGTACAGCACCAATAATAGTGAAGGGGAGTAAGTAGTGAAAACTAAAAAACCTATTTAAAGTAGCATTGTCTACTGAAAAACCACCCCATAACCAAGCAACGATAGGTTCGCCGACAATTGGGAAAGCCGAGAACAAGTTAGTGATAACTGTAGCAGCCCAAAAGCTCATTTGCCCCCAAGGAAGAACATAGCCCATAAAAGCTGTAGCCATCATTAGGATAAGTATGACTACACCTAAAATCCAAACAAAACCTCTTGGTTTTTGATATGAGCCATAAAATAACCCTCGGGCAATATGTATGTAGACAACTGCAAAAAACATACTTGCACCATTAGCATGAAGATATCTTATAAACCAGCCGTTATTAACATCTCTCATAATATGCTCAACACTTAAAAAAGCTAAATCTACATGTGGAGTATAATGCATTGCCAAAAATATGCCTGTCAGTATTTGAACAACTAAAAAAACTCCGGCTAAAGATCCAAAATTCCATAGGTAATTAATATTTGCCGGGGTTGGGTAATCTACAAGATGATCATTTAAAATATTAATAATAGGTCTATTTAAAATTCTTAATGAGGAAGACATTTACACAATGAGTTACAATTATTAGATAAGTTATTTTGAAATATTTCTACGATTTGATTTGTGAAGTTATTGTATCTTTAATTAAAGGTACTTCGTTAAAAGTATGAAAAGCTGGTGGAGAACCAGTCATCCATTCTAAAGTATATACGAATGTAGACTCGTGATCTGTTCCGAAGGACCAAGGATTGGCAGGACATTTATCCATATTTGTTAAAGTTTCATATATAACTACAAAAAATAATAAGATACTAAATATAGATGCATAGCTACCAAACGAAGAAATGTAATTCCACGCAACGTAAGCGTCAGGATAATCAGGTATTCTTCTAGGCATACCGGAAAGCCCTAAAAAATGCTGTGGGAAGAAGGTTAAATTTACTCCTACAAAAGTAGACCAAAAATGTATAATACCTAAATTTTCTGGGTACTGAAAACCAGACATTTTACCTATCCAATAGTAAAAACCAGCAAACATACCAAAAACAGCCCCCATAGACAACACATAGTGGAAGTGAGCAACTACATAATACGTATCATGAAAAGCGATATCTAGGGCACCATTTGACAGCACAATACCAGAAAGCCCTCCTACAGTAAACAAACATATAAAACCTAAGGTAAAGACCATAGGAGTTTTTAAATGGATAGACCCACCCCACATAGTTGCGATCCAGCTAAAAATTTTTATTCCAGTTGGCACAGCTATGATCATAGTAGCTGCAGTAAAATAAGCTCTAGTGTCAATATCCATTCCGACAGTATACATATGGTGTGCCCAAACAATAAAACCTAATAAACCTATACTTAACATCGCATAAACCATACCTACAAACCCAAAAACAGGTTTGCGAGAAAAAGTTGAAGTTACATGACTAATGATACCAAAAGCAGGAAGGATTAAGATGTATACTTCTGGATGGCCAAAGAACCAAAAAAGATGTTGGTACAAAACAGGATCTCCTCCTCCAGCAGCTTCAAAGAAACTTGTATTAAAATTTCTATCAGTAAGTAGCATCGTAATAGCTCCTGCAAACACAGGCAATGATAATAAAAGCAAGAAAGCTGTTATAAGAACGGACCAAACAAACAAAGGCATTCTATGCATAGGCATTCCAGGCCCTCTCATATTAAAAATAGTGGTAATAAAGTTTATAGCGCCTAAAATACTTGAAGCGCCAGCGATATGTAAACTGAAAATACCTAAATCTACTGCACCGCTTGGATGTCCAGAAATGCTACTCAAAGGAGGGTAGACTGTCCATCCAGTACCCACTCCAGTTTCAACTAGAGTTGAACTTACAAGTAATGTTAAAGCTGGTGGAAGTAGCCAAAAACTTATATTGTTCATTCTAGGAAAAGCCATATCAGGCGCACCTATCATGATAGGTACAAACCAATTACCATACCCTCCAAGTAATACAGGCATTACCATGAAGAAAATCATAATGAATGCATGACCTGTTATTATAACATTATACAGTTGGTTATTACCTCCTAAAATCTGGATTCCGGGACCAGCCAATTCCATACGAATAAATACAGATAGTGTAGTGCCTATAACACCGGAAATAATGCCGAAAATTATATATAAAGTTCCAATATCTTTGTGGTTTGTAGAAAAAAACCACCTACTGATAAAACTGCTCATAGAGTAACTTTGATAAATGTTAATAATGCCAGCTATGCAAAAAAACTGTAATATATTGTTATTTATTAGAAAATCGTCTTTGCATCCATACAATAGTTCGACTAACTCAAGTAGTTAGTTGAATCTTATAGCCTTGTATGTTATGTTTACAACGTATTAGTGTTTTAATCTTTCTGATATAGCTATTTATAAAAACTAGTTGTTTAAAATAAGTAGTAATGGATTTGAACCAGTAACCTTTTCTTTGTAAGAGAAATACTCTGCCATTGAGTTAACTACTCTACATGCTTCTACTTTCGTCTCACTCACGTAAGTCCAATGTAAAAAAGAATACGAACAGTTGTCTTGTGGGGCTGTGGAAAAGTAATCATAATTTTGGCGTATAACAAGATTTTGCTATAAACTTGGTCAGAAATCTTTCTCGTACAATAAACTATAGTGTTAAAAGGGAGGGTTACACTTCTATAACATCAGTGTGGAATTCAAAATAAAAAATTTATTATAACTTTAGGTTAATGGATAGGCCTTTTGTGTATAAAAGTTTCCATTTCTACAAAAAATATGTAATATGCAACGACTAAGGCTGCTTTGATGGTACTTTTAGTTAGCTTGGGGTAAAAGATTTTAAAACCCTTCATGTGTACCATTTGTCATTAACAGCTTTTTTTATTTTTACTGGAAAGAAATCTAAGACATAACAAGCCTAAGCAAACTACTCTCAAAGTCTCCTCACAGGTGGAGTTTGACATACCCAGCCATATTACCCCCTATTCAAACTCCTATCACCCCAAGTAAAACTACTATCAAACTCCTATCACCCCAAGTAAAACTACTATCAAACTCCTATC